CATCCATGGTTCTCAAAGAAACCTCAGTAACGGAAGAAAGGGGGGAAAGCAGAGAAGAAACAGATGTAGAAATAGAAAAAACTTCCGAAACGAAGTGGACTAAAGAGGAACAAGAGGGATCCACCGAAGAAGATCCTTCTCCTTCCCTTTTTTCGGAAGAAAAGGAGGATCCGGACAAAATCGATGAAACGGAAGAGATCCGAGTGAACGGAAAAGAAAAAACAAAGGATGAATTTCACTTTCACTTTAAAGAGACATGCTATCAAAATAGCCCAGTTTATGAAACTTCTTATCTGTATGGGAATCAAGAAACTTCGAAGTTAGAAATACTTAAAAAAAAAGAAAAGAAATTAGTAAATACAATAAATATAAGACTTGTAGCTCTTCTTTTCGACTATAAAGGATGGAAACGTCCATTGCGATATTTAAAAAATAATAAATTTGAAAATAGTATAATAAATGAAATGTCACAATATTTTTTTTTTTCGTGTCAAGCTAATGACAAAAAAAGAATATCTTTTACCTACCCACCCAGTTTTAAAACTTTTTTTCAAATGCTAGAAAGAAAGATGTATTTTTTCAGATCGGTAGAATCGGTAGATTCAATCTCTGATGAACTAGAAAACCCGTGGGTTTCTAAAACTGAACAAAACAAAAACAAACTAAGAACTGAATTTCTAAATAGACTTGAGACACTAGAAAAGGGATCTCGTTGCCTAGATGTATTAACTAGATTGCGTATTTATAAAACTAAAAAAGAATATTTGCTAAAAAAAAATGATCCTATCTTAAACGGGCCCTACCGCGGATCAACAAAAAGAATATTTTCACCACCACTCCTTAGTGAAAATTCGATGGCCGGAAAAAAAAGGCCGGAAACTCCTTTGATAAATAAAATACATGGTCTTATTCTTGCTAATAATTTTATAGAATTTGAAGAGATAATGAATATGTATGATAAAAAACGAAAAAATTTATTAGTGGGAATAAAGGAAATTAGTAAAAAAATACCTCGACGGTCATACAAATTAATTGACGAATTAGAATGCCAAGAACGAGAATACGAAACAGCCATATTAGACGACCCTGGAATGCGGTCAAGAACCGGAAGATTTATACTGGTTTTTACTATAACTGAGCCTACTTATACTAATTACGAACCAGAGCAATTTTATTTGATGCATTATTCACAAGAACCAGATTTTTGTCGAAATATAATCATAGGTTCTATACGAGCTCAAAGGCGTAAAATACCTATTTTAAAACTGTCTCAAGGAAATGTATCCTCCCCACTTTTTTTGTACAAACTTGAGAAATCAATCCTTTCGTATTTTGATATCTCTGGACTGAGTAAAAAAATTTTCCGAAATTGGATGAAAAAAACTAAAGAATTTGAACTTTCAGAAAAAAATGAGAAGTATAAAAGAGAAGCAACAATAGAGATCGAAATAGAAGCAGAACCTGAGAATGGTATTCTAACTCCTCAAGTAAAAAGGAGTTGTATATTAATAATGAAATCAATTCTTCGTAAATATATTATATTACCCTTATTGATAATAGCTAAAAATATTGGCCGTATCTTATTATTTCAATTTCCCGAATGGTCCGAAGATTTTGAAAATTGGAATAAGGAAAGGCATGTTAAATGTACTTATAGTGGTGTTGAACTATCCGAAAAAGACTTGCCGAAAAACTGGTTAAGTGAAGGTATTCAAATAAAGATCCTATCTCCTTTCTATCTGAAACCTTGGTATAGATCGAAATCTGAATTTCCTCAAATGGATCGATTGAAAAAGAAAGAAAAAAAAAAAAATTTTTGTTTTTTAACTGTGTGGGGGAGGCCAACCAAACAGCCTTTTGGTTCACCCCAAAACCAACCTTCCTTTTTTGTCCCCATTTTAAAAGAACTCATAAAAAAAATGACAAAATTGAAAACAAATTGTTTTTTAATTTTAAAAATATTAAAAGTAAAAGAAATAAAAAAATGGATTAACAAAAGTGGTCTATTTCTAAACAGACTAATAAACGACCCCTCAAAAAAAAATAGAATTATTTTATTTGGGTTGAGCGAACTAGATGAATGGGGTGAAACTAAAAACGAAAAAGATTTGATAAAAAATACAAAATTAATTCACGAATCGCCCATTCCAAGTCGATCTAAAAATGGGACAAAACACTCGCTAACAGAAATAAAAATGCAAGATATGATTATTAGAACAAGCACAATCAGAAATCAACTAGAAAAACTACTAAAAGACAAGAAAAAGGATTTTCGAATTTCTGAGATAAATAATAGGTTTAACAAAAAGCGGCATGCCGTAAAAAGATTAGAATTCAAAAAAAGAAAAATTATTTGTCAAATAGTAAAAAAACAAATTACTCGATTAATCTTTAACTCGCAGTATTTTATCCAATTTTTGATTGAAAGAATATACATTGCTATCCTCCTCGTTATTAATATAATAAGGATCAAAGGACAACTTTTTTTGCATTTTGAATCAAAAAAAAAAATGGATAAGTACACTTACAATAATGAAGCAAATAAAAAAGAAAAAAAAATGGACTTTAGAAACTTTAGACAGTCCTGTTTTTATATTAGTACTAAAAATTCCATTTTTTTTTTTGACTTATCCTCTTTATCACAAGCCTATGTTGGGTATAAATTATCACAAAGCCATGTTTTTAACTTATACAACTTAAGATTAAAATCCGCACTTCAATATCATAAAACATCTCTTTTTATCAAGGATGAAATAAAGGATGATTTTGGAGTACAAGGAATATTTGATTCGGAATTCACAGATAAGAAACTTCTTACTTATGGAATAAATCAATGGAAAAGCTGGTTACAGAATCATTATCAATATAATATATCTCATATGAGATGGTCTGGATTGGTACAAAAAAAATGGAAAAATGAAAAAAATCGCCGCTCTATAAGACAAAATGAAAATAAGGATTTATTAAAATGGGATTTCTATGAAAACAATGGGTTAATTCGTTACGAAAAGGAAATTTATGATTATAGATTAAACTCATTATCAAATCACAAAGGGAATTTAAAAAAAAATTCTCGATATGATCTCTTATCATATAAATCTATTAATTATGAAAATAAGAACACCGCATATATTTTTGTTTTACCATCAGAAGTAAAGAATAACCAAAAAATTTCCTATAATTACAACACAAATAAAAGAAAACTTTTTACGCTAGGAGATAACAATTCTTTAGGCGAAAAAGCTATTACAGATATGGATAAATCGTTTTTTTATTACAGAATTATCCATTTATGTCTTAGAAAAAGGTTAGATATTGAAGCCTGGATCCAGACCAATACCACGAATACTAAGATAAGTAATTATCAATTAATTGAAGAAATCGATAAGAGGGATCTTTTTGATTTTCCGAATCACCAAACTGAGCAAACCAACCTAAGTATTCAAAGCTTTTTCGATTGGCTGGGAATGAACGAAGAATTTCCTATTTTGAATGAAGAACTTTGGTTCTTACCAGAATTGATACTGCTTTATAATGTATATAAACTAAAACTATGGATGATACCAATCAAATCACTTCTTTTAAATTTTAATGAAAAGAAAAGTTTGAGTGAAAAAAAGAATATCGCTCTAAAGCACAAATGGAATCTTGGATCCCTTCTCTTAAACCAAGAAAAAGATGTTTCAGACTATAGTTCTTTTGTAAACTATAGTGTGCAATCAGACATAAAAAAACGTATAAACGAAAGCAATCCAGAAGAAGACCTCGATTTTTTCCTAACAAGTCATTTGCTTGTTCAATTGAGATGGTCTTTTTTTTTCAATCTAACCATAATGAAAAATATCAAAGTATATTGTCTCCTGCTTAGCTTGCGAAATCCAAGAGAAAGCGCTCTATCCGCTATTCAAAGAGGAACAATAAATCTAGATATAATGCCGAGTCATACGTATGTTACAGAATGGATGCAAAGGGGGGTATTTTTTATTGAACCAGTTCGTATGTCTATAAATAATCCTGGACCATTTCTTATGTATCAAACCATACGGATTTCATTAGTTCAGAAGAATTATTATCAAACTAATTTAAGCTATCGAGAAAAAGCAAAAGAGCAAAAAATTATTGGAAATGGAGACATAAAAAATTCTAGTTTGTTTGTTCTTGAAACTATTTTATCGCCGAGACGTCGAAAAGAGTTAAGAATTCTAATTTCTTTCAATTCAAAAAAAACAAAAGGTATCGATCTAAATCTGGTATTCTGCAACAGACACAATGTAAAAATTTATGATCCATTTTTAGTTGAAAGCAACCGTCTTCATAGATTAAAGTGTTTTCTTTGGCCGACTTGTCAATTAGAGGATTTAGTTTGTATGAATCGTTATTGGTTTAATACCAATACTGGGAGTTCTTTCAGTATGTTAAGAATACATATGTATCCTCAATTCTAAATATATGAAACGCATGATAGGATAGTTTTCTATTTCTATTCTGTAACATAGTTCCCAGAAAAACTAAATAGACGTCGACACATATTGTCTTATACTCTATTCTAATACATGAATACTAATTCAATAATCTATCAATTTAGATCTATAATTCATCAAAAGCTTTTTTTTATTTTTATTTAAAGTTTTATTTTTTCTCTCTTTTAGGTTATGAGTTCCACCCTTTTTTCTATCTAAAGAATGAATCAAATAAAAAAAAAGAGTTGGATTATTACTTATTTTATTTTCAAAATTTGGATAAAATGAAAAAGCCCATAGTAAAAATAAAAATTGACCAGATTAACATGTCAAACATTATTATTACTGATCCATAAAATTCATATTTTTAAAAAGTTGGAGAAGATTTGCTTTTATGCTAAAGAATTCAGTTTCCTCAGTTATTTCCAAAAAACAAGAAAAAAAAGAAGAAACCAAGGGATCCGTTGAATTTCAAGTAGTTAATTTCACTAAGCAAATCCGAAGACTTACTTCCCATTTGGAATTGCACAGAAAAGATTATTTATCGCAGAGAGGTCTAAAGAAAATTCTGGGAAAACGTCAACGACTGCTGGCTTATTTGTCAAAAAAAAATGGAATACGTTATAAAGAATTAATTGATCGATTGGATATTCGGGAACCAAAAATTCGTTAATTTAAAGAACTCAAATTCAATTTATTGGTTATTGGATCATGAATTTTGATGAATTTATTTTTGTTTTCTGCAATTCCTAGAAAAATGAATCAAGGAACAACCTATGAATGTACCAATTATAAGAAATGAACTTATGATAGTAAATATGGGACCTCACCACCCATCAATGCACGGCGTTCTTCGACTCATCATTACTCTAGATGGTGAAGATGTTGTTGACTGTGAACCAATATTGGGGTATTTACACAGAGGAATGGAAAAAATTGCAGAAAATCGAACAATTATACAATATTTACCTTATGTAACTCGTTGGGATTATTTGGCTACTATGTTCACTGAGGCCATAACCGTAAATGCACCGGAACAGTTAGGGAATATTCAAGTACCTAAACGAGCCAGTTATATCAGAGTAATTATGTTAGAATTAAGTCGTATAGCTTCTCATTTATTATGGCTTGGCCCTTTTATGGCAGATATTGGTGCACAAACTCCCTTCTTCTACATTTTCCGAGAACGAGAATTAGTATATGATCTGTTCGAAGCTGCTACCGGTATGAGATTAATGCATAATTTTTTTCGTATCGGAGGAGTGGCCGCTGATTTACCGCATGGTTGGATAGATAAATGCATTGATTTCTGCGACTATTTTTTAACCGGAATTTCGGAATATCAAAAACTTATTACACGCAATCCCATTTTTTTAGAACGTGTTGAGGGAGTAGGGATTTTGAGTGGAGAAGAAGCATTAAATTGGGGTTTATCGGGCCCAATGCTACGAGCTTCCGGAATAGAATGGGATCTTCGTAAAGTTGATCATTATGAGTGTTATGATGAATTTGATTGGGAAGTCCAATGGCAAAAAGAAGGAGATTCGTTAGCTCGTTATTTAGTAAGGATCAGTGAAATCGAGGAATCTATCAAAATTATTCAACAAGCTTTGGAAGGAATTCCGGGAGGACCCTCTGAGAATTTAGAAATACGATGTTTTGATAAAGTAAGGGATTCCCAATGGAATGATTTTGACTATCGCTTCATTAGTAAAAAAACCTCTCCTACTTTTGAATTGTCGAAACAAGAACTTTATGCGAGAGTCGAAGCCCCAAAAGGCGAATTGGGAATTTTTCTGCTAGGAGATGGGAAAATTTTTCCTTGGAGATGGAAAATTCGCCCACCGGGTTTTATCAATTTGCAAATTCTTCCTCAGTTAGTTAAAAGAATGAAATTGGCTGATATTATGACGATACTAGGTAGTATAGATATCATTATGGGAGAAGTTGATCGTTGAAATGATAATTGATACAACAGAAGTACAAGATATCAATGCTTTTTCAAAATGGGAATCCTTAAAAGAGGTGTATGAGAGCATATGGATGCTTATCCCGATTTTGACTGTTATAGTGGGAATCACAATAGGTGTACTAGTAATTGTGTGGTTAGAAAGAGAAATAGCTGCGGGGCTACAACAACGTATTGGACCTGAATATGCTGGATCTTTTGGAATTCTCCAAGCTTTAGCAGATGGTACAAAACTACTTTTCAAAGAAAACCTTCTTCCATCTAGAGGCGATACTTATTTATTCAATATCGGACCATCCATAGCAGTCATATCAATTTTATTAAGTTATTTAGTAATCCCTTTTGGCTATCATTTTGTTCTAGCCGATCTCAATATTGGTGTTTTTTTATGGATCGCCATTTCAAGTATTTCTCCGATTGGACTTCTTATGTCAGGATATGGATCGAATAATAAATATTCTTTTTTAGGTGGTTTACGGGCTGCTGCTCAATCGATTAGTTATGAAATACCATTAACTCTATGCGTGTTATCAATATCTCTACGTGCGAGTCGTTGAAACATTTTCCCTATTTTCCTTTTCTTTTCGTTAGAAAGAAATTGACTGAATTAAAGAAATCGCTTTATTTTTTTGTTCATTAACCCGACTGATGAACCCAATCAGATAGTTCTATGAGTGAAAGAAAACAGCTTCTAAATTTGCAGTAAAAATAGTAAGTCTCATTTCCTATGTATAAGGATTAAACATAAGTAAACATAAGTAATTCACACTGTTTATCCCAAGATCGGTTGATTCATCATCCTGACTTGAAGCGGGTTTAAAATAACAAACAACTTTATGGGTTTTTCACTATCGTTTGTATGTATTACCATAAGAGTGAGTTGAGAAAAAATGAGTGGGTGGTTAGAAATACCAAGGTACACAAAAGATTAGTAATAGAGATTATGCAAATTATACAAAAAAACATTTCCGCATAAAAGGAACACTCATTGGGGTTTTAAGTTGGTAGAAATGATCCGGTAGTACTTCCCACGATTCCGATCCAGAGTATGTCCCTATCCACTGAAAAAAAAACTATCAGGAACGAAAGAATCCTTTTTGAAAGGACCCCCCTTTTTTCCGTTTTTGAGAAAGAAGAAAACGAAGAATAGGAACGAACAAAATAGAAAGAGTGCAATTCCAATAAAAAAGAGCGATCTTTTTTATTCTTTCTTTAATATAGTTATATTCATAGGGATAAAAGCCCTGTAATAAGTGATGAAGTAATGTAGTAATTTTTTTTTCGTAATCGAAAATGCTGGGTTGAAATATTTATATATATTACTAAAAGGAGTATTTTATTGACGGATTAAGTTATTACTCAAAAAATATTGAAATTTTTAAATTAAAGTAAAAGGAAAGGATGAGATTAATTCAGAAATACTTTTTTTATAGCAGACGGAATTACATTGGACTAATTCGGGGCTTTTCCATATATTTTGACTCGATCTAGCATAAAAGTATATCACGTTAAATAATACTAACCTGGTCCTTAAATTTCTTTAGGCTCCTATAGGAGCCGTATGAGGTGAAAATCTCATGTACGGTTCTGTAATAGCGATAGTAACAGTAATGTTATCACCGACTATGATTATCTAATAGTTCAAGTACAGTTGATATAGTTGAAGCACAGTCAAAATATGGTTTGTGGGGGTGGAATTTGTGGCGTCAACCTATAGGGTTTATCGTTTTTCTAATTTCTTCCCTAGCAGAATGTGAGAGGTTACCCTTCGATTTACCAGAAGCCGAAGAAGAATTAGTAGCAGGTTATCAAACCGAATATTCAGGTATCAAATTTGGTTTATTTTTTGTTGCGTCCTATCTAAATCTATTAATTTCTTCATTTTTTGTAATAGTTCTTTACTTGGGCGGTTGGAATTTCTCTATTCCATATCTATTTGTTCCTGAACTTTTTGAAAAAGCAGGCGGAGTCTTTGGAACAATCATTAGTATTTTGATTACATTAGTTAAAACTTATTTGTTTTTGTTCATTCCTATTACAACAAGATGGACTTTACCTAGGCTGAGAATGGACCAATTATTAAATCTTGGATGGAAATTTCTTTTACCTATTTCTCTCGGTAATTTATTATTAACAACTTCTTCCCAACTCCTTTCACTCTAACCACGCGAATCTATATTTAGACTTATCTCAAACAAGAGAAGGAAACAACCATCAAATTATTCATAGCTATTCCCGATATGTTCCCTATGGTAACTGGGTTCATCAATTATGGTCAACAAACAGTACGAGCTGCAAGGTACATCGGTCAAGGTTTTATGATTACTTTATCCCATGCAAATCGTTTACCTGTAACGATTCAATATCCTTATGAGAAATTGATTCCATCAGAACGTTTCCGTGGTCGAATTCACTTTGAATTTGATAAATGCATTGCTTGTGAGGTATGTGTTCGCGTATGCCCTATAGATTTACCTGTTGTTGATTGGAAACTACAAACTAGGATCCGAAAGAAACAATTGCTTAATTACAGTATTGATTTTGGAATCTGTATATTTTGTGGTAATTGCGTTGAGTATTGCCCCACAAATTGTTTATCAATGACTGAAGAATATGAGCTTTCTACGTATGATCGTCACGAATTGAATTATAATCAAATTGCTTTGGGTCGTTTACCATTGGCATTAATTGACGATTACACAATTCGAACAATTTTGAATTCGCCTCAAATAAAAAATGGCTAAACCCCTTTTTAGGAAAAATTTCTAATTACTAATGTAATCTTTTGATCTAAAGGAATTTTTTTTGAAGTTCAATTCGGAAGTTCAAAAAAAGAATGAGATTGGTCCACTTGTTGGACCTATATCAATACACATCTATTCTTTCAATTTAAAATATATTCCGGATAATTTTACTTTTTCCTGGTCCGATCAATAAGGTCATGAAACATTTCTATTTTTTTATTTCTTTTTTATATTATATATAATGGATTTACCGGGACCAATACATGATTTTCTTTTAATCTTTCTGGGATCAGGTCTTATATTAGGAGGTCTAGGAGTAGTATTATTTACTAATCCAATTTATTCCGCCTTTTCATTGGGATTCGTTCTTGTTTGTATATCCTTATTCTATATTTCATCAAATTCCCATTTTGTAGCTGCTGCCCAACTTCTTATTTATGTGGGAGCTATAAATGTTTTAATCATTTTTGCTGTGATGTTTATTAATGGTTCAGAATATTACAAAGATTTCCAGTTTTGGACTGTTGGAGATGGAGTTACTTCAGTGCTTTGTACAAGCATTTTTTTTTCACTAATTACTACTATTCCAGATACGTCATGGTACGGGATTATTTGGACTACAAGATCAAACCATATTGTAGAACAGGATTTGATAAGTAATAGTCAACAAATTGGGATTCATTTATCAACAGATTTTTTTCTTCCATTTGAACTCATTTCAATAATTCTTTTATTTGCTTTGATAGGTGCAATTGCGGTAGCTCGTCAGTAATAAAGCTTTCGAACGTTCCTAGATACGATAAGAAATGCTTTTAATTCAATCTATTACCTATTCTCAATATTACCAATGTCCTTGTTCCGTGCTTTTTAGATTCTAGTCAATAGAAGAAGTTGAGTTGTTGTTCATATTGAAATGAATCAAGATTGATAAGGAGTCGGTCAATGATGCTCGAATATGTACTTATTTTGAGTGCCTATTTATTTTCTATCGGTATCTATGGATTGATCACGAGCCGAAATATGGTTAGAGCCCTTATGTGTCTTGAACTTATCCTAAATGCAGTTAATATAAACTTCGTAACATTTTCTGATTTTTTTGATAGTCGCCAATTAGTAGGAGATATTTTCTCCATTTTTGTCATAGCTATTGCAGCCGCTGAAGCAGCTATTGGACCAGCAATTATTTCCTCAATTTATCGTAATAGAAAATCAACTCGTACCAATCAAGCAAATTTGTTGAATAAATAATATGCATTCAAAAATTTGAATCTTTATCAACTCCAATAAAAAAATTATTATTCAGTAAGTCCAATTAGTATGTATGATATTAAATATAGATTAATATTCCTGTTTACGAAGATGTACTAAATAAAAGTATCTTGACTCTTTCGCATAAGCTGATCCATAAAAAAATTTTGTATAAAAATTTTGGTAAATCATTGATTCATCTGATATCTAAATACATGATTCATGTACAAGTTTATTAGATTGAAAATTTATGACGTTCAAACATTTCGATATTCAATGTCACATTCAGTAAAGATTTATGATACATGTATAGGATGTACTCAATGTGTTCGAGCCTGCCCCACAGATGTATTAGAAATGATACCGTGGGACGGGTGTAAAGCTAAACAAATAGCATCCGCTCCAAGAACAGAAGACTGTGTTGGTTGTAAACGATGTGAATCCGCCTGTCCAACGGATTTCTTGAGTGTTCGAGTTTATTTATGGCATGAAACAACTCGTAGCATGGGTCTAGCTTATTGATACGTTCAAAAAAATAGCACTAATCCATTTTTTTACCGACAAAAACCCGTGCTTAAAATACTATATAGTTTCCATTTTTTTTTTTAGTACGGGTTTTTTATGGTCTAAGTGTAGCTTATCTTTACCATGAACTTTTTTCCTTGGTTAACACTAATTGTAGCTTTTCCTATATCTGCAGGTTCTTTAATTTTCTTTCTCCCTCAGAAAGGAAATAAAATAATTAGGTGGTACACTATATGTATATGTATATTAGAACTCCTTCTAATGACCTATGCATTCCGTTATCATTTTCGATTCGACGATCCTTTAATACAACTGGCAGAAGAGTATAAATGGATACGCTTTTTTTCTTTTTACTGGCGATTAGGAATAGATGGACTTTCTATAGGACCCATTTTATTAACGGGATTTATTACTACTTTAGCTACTTTAGCGGCTTGGCCAGTTACTCGAGATTCACGATTTTTCCATTTCTTGATGTTAGCAATGTATAGTGGCCAAATAGGATCATTTTCTTCCCGAGACCTTTTACTTTTTTTCATCATGTGGGAGTTAGAATTAATTCCTGTTTATTTACTTGTATCCTTATGGGGAGGAAAAAAACGTCTATATTCAGCTACCAAGTTTATTTTGTATACTGCAGGAGGTTCCATTTTTCTGTTAATGGGAGTTCTGGGTATGGGTTTATATGGTTCCAATGAACCAACATTAAATTTTGAAATATTAGCTAATCAATCCTATCCTGTGGCATTGGAAATAATATTCTATATTTTATTTCTTATTGCTTTTGCTGTCAAATTACCGATTTTACCCCTACATACCTGGTTACCCGACACCCACGGGGAAGCACATTACAGTACTTGTATGCTTCTAGCTGGAATTTTATTAAAAATGGGAGCATATGGGTTGGTTCGGATCAATATGGAATTATTACCTCACGCTCATTCGATATTTTCTCCATGGTTGATAATAGTGGGTACGATCCAAATAATCTATGCAGCGTTAACATCTCTTGGCCAACGTAATTTAAAAAAACGAATAGCCTATTCTTCTGTATCTCATATGGGTTTCATAATTATAGGAATTGGCTCTATTACTGATACAGGTCTCAACGGAGCTCTTTTACAAATAATCTCTCATGGCTTTATTGGTGCTGGGCTTTTTTTCTTGGCAGGAACGGGTTATGATCGAATACGTCTTGTTTATCTTGATGAAATGGGTGGGATAGCTATCTTAATGCCCAAAATATTCACGATGTTCAGTCTATTATCGATGGCTTCTCTTGCATTACCGGGCCTGAGTGGTTTTGTTTCGGAATTGATAGTCTTTTTTGGACTAATTACTAGTCAAAAATATCTTTTAATGACAAAAATACTAATTACTTGTGTAATGGCAATGGGGATGATATTAACTCCTATTTATTTATTATCTATGTTACGCCAGATGTTCTATGGCTACAAGCTATTTAATGTTCCAAATTCATATTTTTTTGATTCGGGACCGCGAGAATTATTTGTTTCGATCTCCATCTTGCTACCTATAATAGGTATTGGTATTTACCCAGATTTCGTTTTTTCATTATCAGTTGATACGGTTCAAAGTATTTTATGTAAGTATTTTTATAGATAATTTTTGTATAAAAAAAAATTTTGACTTATTAACTCATTAATAGCAAAAGAATTGTAACTGGATCTATTTAGCTTTTGTGAGAGCCATTTGAATCAATACAATACTTGATTCAAACGGCTCTTGATGACTTTAACTAAGATTTCTTAGATTTTTATTTATCTATGCCATTTTCTATCTCTAATCGGCAGACCTTTTTTTATTCAAGTAGATGTTAATTGAAATGAACCATAACTATGTAGCCCTATTCCTAAGAGATTGACCCCAAAATAGCATATCCAAATTAGAAAAAAGCCCATAGAAGCTACAATTGCAGAATTTGCAACTTTCATATTTGTATTTGTTCGAGTATGTAAATAAATCGCAAATATAGTCCACGTAATAAAGGCCCAAGTTTCTTTTGGGTCCCAATTCCAATATGATCCCCAGGCCTCATTAGCCCAGACTGCTCCGGAAAGAATCCCTATAGTTAAAAAGATAAACCCTAGACTAATAACACGATAACTCCAATGATCTAATTGTTGAATCAATTGGGATCGGTAATAATTTTTAGCAGAATCAAAGAAGGTGCTTTGTAAAACATTCCTTCTTTGATTCATGTATTGCATCTGACCAAAGTAAAAAAACTCAGTAAAAAAAAAATGGCTGTTAGCAAAAAATGGGATATCTCTTCTAAATGTAATGACTAGAAGAGATACTGATAATAATGATCCACATAAAAGGGCTGCATAACCCAATAACATCATACTTACATGCATCATTAACCACTGGGATTGGAGAGCAGGTACTAATATTGTGGATTGATGCATTTCAGTTAACAGACTTGAAGTAGCAAATCCTTGAGTAAAAATAGCACTTGGTGCAGTGATTACGCATAAGTTTTTTTTTTTAAAATATGGAAACATATGAATAATCGAGAAACTCCACGAAAGGAAAATTAATGATTCACATAAATCACTTAATGGAAAATGTTGTGAATAAACCCAACGGATAATTAATAATCCTGTTATACAGAAAAAAATAGCTATTAGACCTCTTTCAGACGAATTAGAGAGTCCTATCATTTCATCGACTACTAAGCTTATGAAATAAATTGTAATTACAATTGAAACAAGGGAAAAAGAAATATGAGTTAATATATGTTCTACAGTAAAAAATATCATAGCAATTTTAAAAATAAGGTATCGGAATTGAATTCATTATAGGACTTATTGTATCTCTTTTAGAAGAGAATGTGCCGCCACTCGGATTCGAACCGAGATGCTCAAGCACTGCTTCCTAAGAGCAGCGTGTCTACCAATTTCACCATAGCGGCTTACTTAAAATCATAATAAGCTATTATTATTCCAGTGTCGAGATTTAATGAGTTAATTAAATGTTCTGAGCTTTTTTTAGTAAATGCTCAAATTATTCAACTTAATAAACTTATGTTGTATTTGTAACTAAAAGGTGCTACCTCCTATCTTACGAAATCATAAAAAAAGATTGTGCGAAAGGTAAAGGTGGAGATGGGGGAAATCAAAATCCCCACCAGAGAGAAGGTTTCAACTAGTTTATTTTGAGTATGTTTTATCATTTCCGAGGTGGGGATTTTGATTTCGCAACAAAATGCTTTCAGGATTTTTTATACCATATAGAATAGTCAATTTGTAGTCCTATTTTACACTAAATTAATATTTGTCCTATTCCCATTATTTGAATCATTTATTATTTGGGTGTCGGTACAAAAAAACTTTTTGAATTACCAGTAGAAAGGGATTTGGCTAATGAAAAGGCTTTTAACGCTGCCCAATACCCCTTCCTTTTCCACAAACTTTTATGAATACGCTTTTTTGCCAGAGAAGTACGTTTTTTTGGAACTGCCATTCAAAATTTAAGAGATTTTTCAATAATATCGTTGGATGTGAAAGACATCTATTGTTCAAAACGAATTCGTCTTCATTATCTATCTATCCATAGATGATACGCTACTAACCTCATAAAAAAATCAATCATAGCTATATGAAAATGACAAAAAATCTTATAGGTGAAAAGCTAAGTTTAAGTTACTAAAATGAAAAAAGAAGCAGCTTCTATTTCTATCTCAGTTTCTTTTAGTCATTTATACCATTTATACATGGAATCAAATTCATCGAACAATTTAATTTATGAACCCAACTTTGACCTAAAAACTAATGTAAATATCCAGTTTCTTATTAATTGTCCAAGTTGAAAGAAAGAATATACATAATTTCCAAATTTTCATTTTTCTTTTATTTGAAAACGAAGTATTCCGTTTTCACAAATAAGTTCCCTATGTTATTTGACCAATTTGCACTTCTTGATTTGAATATTTGAAGTATTGAAGAAAGACTGAGAATAATTCAGAATCCAAATTTTTTAGTTCTTACCTATCTTGATTTTTTTCTTTTACAATTAGATAGGATCTGGTGAATTAGAAATCATTTTGAAAGAAAAAATTTTTTATGGAACATACATATCAATATGCATGGATCATACCTTTCCTTCCACTTCCAGTTCCTATGGGAATAGGACTAGGGCTTATCTTTTTTCCAACGGCAACAAAAAGTCTTCGACGTATATGGTCTTTTCATAGTGTTTTCTTGTTAAGTATAGTTATGATTTTTTCAGCCGACCTAGCTATTCAACTAATAAATAGAAGTTCTATTTATCAATCTATATCGTCTTGGACCATCAATAATGATTTTTCTTTAGAGTTTGGCTATTTGATCGATCCACTTACTTCTATTATGTCAATATTAATCACTACTATCGGAGTTATGGTTCTTATTTATAGTGATAATTATATGTTTCATGATCAAGGATACTTGAGATTTTTTGCTTATATGAGTTTTTTCAATGCATCCATGTTGGGATTAGTTACCAGTTCTAATTTGATACAAATTTATCTTTTTTGGGAATTAGTTGGAATGTGCTCTTATCTATTAATAGGTTTTTGGTTTACACGACCCCTTGCCGCAAATGCTTGCCAAAAAGCATTTGTGACTAACCGTATCGGGGATTTTGGTTTATTATTAGGAATTTTAGGTCTTTATTGGCTAACAGGTAGTTTCGAATTTCGAGACTTGTTCGAAATATTCAATAACGTAATTTCTACTAATGGGGTGCATTTTTTATTTGGAACTTTATGTGTCTTCCTATTATTTTCTGGTGCAGTTGCTAAATCTGCTCAATTTCCCCTTCATGTATGGTTACCCGATGCTATGGAGGGTCCTACTCCTATTTCAGCTCTTATCCATGCTGCTACTATGGTGGCAGCTGGAATTTTTCTTGTAGCTCGACTTTTTCCCCTTTTCATAGTCATACCTTATATAATGAATTTTATATCTTTGCTAAGTATAATAACAGTATTATTAGGAGCTACTTTAGCTCTTGCTCAAAACGATATTAAAAGAAGTTTAGCCTATTCTACAATGTCTCAATTGGGGTATATGATGTTAGCTTTAGGTATGGGGTCTTATCGAACAGCTTTGTTTCATTTGATTACTCATGCTTATTCGAAAGCATTATTGTTTTTAGGATCTGGATCAATTATTCATTCAATGGAGCCTATTGTTGGATATTCTCCAAATAAAAGTCAAAATATGGTTCTTATGGGTGGTTTAATAAAATATATGCCAATTACAAAAACTGCTTTTTTTTTAGGTACACTTTCTCTATGTGGTATTCCACCTCTTGCTTGTTTTTGGTCCAAAGATGAAATTCTTAATGATACTTGGTTCTATTCACAGATTGTTGGAATACTAGCTTGCTCCACGGCCGGATTAACTGCATTTTATATGTTTCGAATCTATTTATTAACTTTTGAAGGACATTTAAACATTAACTTTCAAAATTATAGTGGAAAAACAAGTAGGTTGGCCTATTCCATATCTTTATGGGGGAAAGAAAGACAAAAAACGAAAAAAAAACAAATGCGTTTATTAACGTTATTACCAATGAATAAGAATGCTGGTACTTCTTTTCTTTCGACAAACACATGTCGAATTAATAATAATGTAACCCGACCCTTTATGACTCTTACCCATTTTGATAGTACAAAGACATTATCCTATCCTCATGAAGTAGATAATACTATGTTATTCCCGCTGCTTCTATTGGTTTTATTTACTTTTGTTGTTGGATTCATCGGGATTCCTTTCACTCAAGAAGGCAAAGATTTGGATATATTATCCAAATGGTTAAACTCATCTATAAATCTTTTACATAAAAATTTGTCAAATTCTTTGGATTGGTATGAATTTGTTACAAATGCAACTTTTTCCGTCAGTATAGCCTTTTTTGGAATAGTTATCGCGTTTCTTTTATATAAACCTGTTTATTCATCTTTCAAAAATTTGAATTTAATTAATTCATTAAAAAAAAAAGTTCCTATGAAACTTTTTTTTTTAGGAGACAAAATAATAAATATCATATATACTTGGTCATATAATCGTGGTTCCATAGATTCTTTTTATAAAGCATTTTTAACTACTAGTATACAAGGATTAGCTGAATTTGCTCATTTTTTTGATAGGCGAATAGTTGATGGAATTACGAATGGAGTTGGTATTCTAAGTTTCTTTATAGGAGAAGTACTAAAATATATAGGTAATGGACGGATTTCTTCTTATCTTTTCTTATATTTATTGTATTTACTAATTTCTTTTCTTTTTTTTTAAGTATTTCTAACTTCGAGTTTCTTGATTCCCATACAGATAAGAAGTTTCATAAACTGGGCTATTTTGATAGCATGTCTCTTTAAAGTGAAAGTGAAATTCATCCTTTGTTTTTTCTTTTCCGTTCACTCGGATCTCTTCCGTTTCATCGATTTTGTCCGGATCCTCCTTTTCTTCCGAAAAAAGGGAAGGAGAAGGATCTTCTTCGGTGGATCCCTCTTGTTCCTCTTTAGTCCACTTCGTTTCGGAAGT